GCTAGCGTAGCTTAATTTAAAGCATAGCACTGAAGATGTTAGGATGGGTCCTAAGAAACTCCGCATGCATAAAGGCATGGTCCCGACCTTATTATCAGCTCCCACCCAACTTACACATGCAAGTCTCCGCAGTCCCGTGAGTATGCCCTTAATCCCCCACCCGGGGACGAGGAGCGGGCATCAGGCACAAATTTTTAGCCCAAGACGCCTGGCCAAGCCACACCCCCAAGGGAATTCAGCAGTGATAAATATTAAGCCATGAGTGAAAACTTGACTTAGTTAGAGTTAATAAGGGCCGGTAAAACTCGTGCCAGCCACCGCGGTTAAACGAGGGGCCCTAGTTGATAAAACCACGGCGTAAGGGGTGGTTATGGAGAGCAAGACAATTTTTTTAAAGCCGAATGGCCCTTTGGCCGTCATACGCTTCTAGGTGTCCGAAGCCCTATCACACGAAAGTAGCTTTAATAGAGTCCACCTGACCCCACGAAAGCTGAGAAACAAACTGGGATTAGATACCCCACTATGCTCAGCCGTAAACCTAGACATCCAATTACAATAAGATGTCCGCCCGGGTACTACGAGCATCAGCTTGAAACCCAAAGGACCTGACGGTGCCTCAGACCCCCCTAGAGGAGCCTGTTCTAGAACCGATAACCCCCGTTAAACCTCACCACTTCTAGCCATCCCAGCCTATATACCGCCGTCGTCAGCTTACCCTGTGAAGGTAATAGAAGTAAGCGCAATGGGCACAACCCAGAACGTCAGGTCGAGGTGTAGCGCACGAAGTGGGAAGAAATGGGCTACATTTTCTACCACAGAATACTACGGACACGCAACATGAAATAGTGCTTGAAGGAGGATTTAGTAGTAAAAAGGAAGCAGAGTGTCCTTTTGAACCCGGCTCTGAGGCGCGTACACACCGCCCGTCACTCTCCCCTGTCAAAACGCAATAAAGATAATTAACACTAAAGCACTGACAAGGGGAGGCAAGTCGTAACATGGTAAGTGTACCGGAAGGTGCACTTGGACTAAACCCGGGGCGTGGCTGAGTTAGTCAAGCATCTCACTTACACCGAGAAGACATCCATGCAAGTTGGATCGCCCTGAGCCAAACAGCTAGCTTAACCACCAATATAACCCAGCAATGTTAATAACAAAGCACAACCTAACACCACAAATTAAACCATTTTTTTACCTAAGTATGGGAGACAGAAAAGGTACAACCTAGAGCGATAGAGAAAGTACCGCAAGGGAAAGCTGAAAGAGAAATGAAACAACCCATATAAGCACTAAAAAACAGAGACTAGACCTTGTACCTTTTGCATCATGATTTAGCCAGCACCCCCAAGCAAAGAGACCTTCAGTTTGAAACCCCGAAACCAGGTGAGCTACCCCGAGACAGCCTATTTAAATTTAGGGCTAACCCGTCTCTGTGGCAAAAGAGTGGGAAGAGCTCCGGGTAGAAGTGACAGACCTACCGAACCTGGTGATAGCTGGTTGCCTGAGAAGTGGATAGAAGTTCAGCCTCATACGCCCCAAATCAGAAGACATAATACTAAGATCAAGAGAAATATATGAGAGTTAGTTAAAGGGGGTACAGCCCCTTTAACGAAGGATACAACCTTCACAGAAGGATAAAGACCATAATATATAAAATACACTGTTTTAGTGGGCCTAAAAGCAGCCATCTAAACAGAAAGCGTTAAAGCTCAGACAGAGAGAAGTTTATTATACTGATAAGAAAATCTTATTCCCCTAGCAGTATCAGGCCAACCCATGCTCACATGGAAGAGATAATGCTAAAATGAGTAACAAGAAGACCCGATCTTCTCCAAGCACAAGTGTAAACCAGATCGGACAAGCCACTGGAAATTAACGAACCCAACCAAAGAGAGTAATGTGGACAACAAAAAAACCAAGAAAACCCCACAATTGGATGATCGTTAATCCCACACTGGAGTGCTATTTTAAAGGAAAGACTAAAAGAAAGGGAAGGAACTCGGCAAACACAAGCCTCGCCTGTTTACCAAAAACATCGCCTCCTGCAACTAACCTTAGTATAGGAGGTCCAGCCTGCCCAGTGACTACGGGTTCAACGGCCGCGGTATTTTGACCGTGCAAAGGTAGCGCAATCACTTGTCTTTTAAATAGAGACCTGTATGAATGGCTAGACGAGGGCTTAACTGTCTCCCCCTTCAAGTCAGTGAAATTGATCTATCCGTGCAGAAGCGGATGTAATCGTACAAGACGAGAAGACCCTTTGGAGCTTAAGGTACAAGATTCAACCACGTCAAGCAACTCAACAAGAAGCAGAAACTTAGTGAGATCTGAAATTTTACCTTCGGTTGGGGCGACCACGGAGGAAAGACAAGCCTCCGAGTGGAATGGGCTAAACCCCTAAAACCAAGAGAGACATCTCTAAGCCACAGAACATCTGACCAGACGTGATCCGGCTAACTAAGGCCGATCAACGAACCAAGTTACCCTAGGGATAACAGCGCAATCCTCTCCCAGAGTCCATATCGACGAGGGGGTTTACGACCTCGATGTTGGATCAGGACATCCTAATGGTGCAGCCGCTATTAAGGGTTCGTTTGTTCAACGATTAAAGTCCTACGTGATCTGAGTTCAGACCGGAGTAATCCAGGTCAGTTTCTATCTGTAACGCCACTTTTCCTAGTACGAAAGGATCGGAAAAGAGGGGCCCATACTTAAAGCACGCCCCTCCCCCAATTAATGAAAACAAATAAATTAGACAAAGGGAGGGCCAAACCCCAACCGCCCAAAATAAGGACATACTGGGGTGGCAGAGCATGGTAAATTGCGAAAGGCCTAAGCCCTTTAAACCAGAGGTTCAAGTCCTCTTCCCAGTTATGCTAAACACTCTAATAAATCACCTAATTAATCCCCTAGCCTATATCGTCCCCGTCCTATTAGCGGTGGCCTTCTTAACTTTAATTGAACGTAAGGTACTAGGGTACATACAACTGCGAAAAGGGCCAAATGTAGTAGGACCTTACGGGCTCCTACAGCCCGTTGCCGACGGGGTAAAACTATTTATTAAGGAACCGGTTCGCCCCTCCACATCCTCCCCCTTTCTATTTTTAGCCGCCCCCATCCTTGCATTAACCCTAGCCATGACACTGTGGGCGCCTATGCCCATACCGTACCCAGTCATTGACCTCAATTTAGGAGTCCTATTTATCCTTGCCCTGTCAAGCCTGGCAGTGTATTCCATTCTTGGATCAGGATGAGCATCAAATTCAAAATATGCATTAATTGGGGCCCTACGAGCAGTAGCCCAAACAATTTCCTACGAGGTAAGTCTAGGACTAATCCTTCTATCAGTAATTATTTTCTCAGGGGGGTATACCCTTCAGACATTCAGCACGGCCCAGGAAAGCATCTGATTACTAGCCCCCGCCTGACACTTGGCCGCAATGTGATATATCTCGACCCTGGCAGAGACAAACCGGGCCCCATTTGATCTAACAGAAGGAGAATCAGAACTAGTCTCGGGGTTCAACGTAGAATATGCAGGGGGACCATTCGCCCTGTTCTTCCTGGCTGAATATGCAAATATTCTACTAATAAATACCCTATCAGCCGTACTATTCCTAGGAACGTCGCACATTCACCACATCCCAGAACTGACAACAATTAGTCTCATAACCAAAGCCGCACTGCTATCCATTATATTCTTATGAGTACGAGCCTCATACCCCCGATTTCGATACGACCAGCTCATACATCTCGTGTGAAAAAATTTCCTCCCCCTAACACTGGCCCTAGTACTATGACATATTGCCCTCCCAATTGCATTAGCGGGTCTCCCCCCACAACTATAATTCAGGAACTGTGCCCGAATGCCTAGGGACCACTTTGATAGAGTGGCCTATAGGGGCTAAAATCCCCTCAGTTCTTAGAAAGAAGGGGATCGAACCCATGCCCAAGAGATCAAAACTCTTAGTGCTTCCTCTACACCACTTTCTAAGATGGGGTCAGCTAATTAAGCTTTCGGGCCCATACCCCGGACATGACGGTTAAAATCCTTCCTCCATCAATGAATCCCTACGTATTTACAGTTCTACTATCCAGCCTAGGATTAGGGACCACCCTGACCTTTGCCAGTTCCCACTGACTATTGGCCTGGATGGGACTAGAAATTAATACCCTAGCAATTATTCCCCTAATAGCGCAGCATCACCACCCCCGCGCAGTAGAAGCCACCACAAAGTACTTCTTAACCCAAGCCACCGCAGCGGCAATAATCATGTTTGCGAGCACAACAAATGCCTGAATTACAGGAGAATGAGATATAAATAGTATATCGAACCCCGTCGCTAGTACAGTAATCATAGCTGCCTTAGCACTTAAAATTGGACTTGCACCAATACACTTCTGAATGCCAGAAGTCCTACAAGGGTTAGACCTTTCAACAGGACTAATTTTATCCACATGGCAAAAACTTGCCCCATTCGCCCTAATTATTCAGACAGCCCAAGCCGTAGACCCCATGTTACTAACTGCCCTTGGGGCTCTATCCACCATGGTTGGGGGGTGGGGAGGATTAAATCAGACCCAGCTGCGAAAAATTCTAGCCTATTCCTCAATCGCACACATGGGTTGAATAATTATTGTGCTTCAATATGCCCCCCAAGTTACCCTCCTTGCCCTAGGAACCTACATCTTCATAACATCCGCAGCGTTCCTTACCCTTAAAACGTCATCCGCCACAAAAATTAACACTCTCTCAATGGCCTGATCAAAAAACCCGATCCTGGTAGCAACCACTGCCCTAGTACTATTGTCATTGGGAGGCTTACCACCACTTACAGGATTTATACCAAAATGGTTGATTCTGCAAGAACTGGCAAAACAGCATCTTCCAATCACTGCCACAATTATGGCCCTAGCCGCCCTCTTAAGCCTTTACTTCTACCTCCGCCTCTGTTACGCAATAACATTAACAATCTCCCCCAACACAACTAACTCAACCACCCCCTGACGGACCCAGACGACCCAGCCCTTCCTCCCACTTACAGTATCTACTACGATCGCCCTAGGACTTTTACCACTAACCCCAACTATTCTAATGCTAGCCACCTAGGGACTTAGGATAACATCAGACCAAGAGCCTTCAAAGCTCCAAGTAGAAGTGAAAATCTTCTAGTCCCTGATAAGACCTACAAGAGTCTATCTTGCATTTTCTGATTGCAAGTCAAATGTTTTTATTAAACTAAAGCCTTACTAGATGGGAAGGCCTCGATCCTACAAACTCTTAGTTAACAGCTAAGCGCTCAAGCCAGCGAGCATCCATCTACTTTTCCCGCCTATAGCCTAGTAAGGCGGGAAAAGCCCCGGCAGACTATTAATCTACGTCTCTGGATTTGCAATCCAACATGTTTCTTCACCACGGGGCTGTGGTAAGGAGAGGACTTAAACCTCTGTCTTCGGGGCTACAACCCGCCGCCTGGGCACTTGGCTACCCTACCTGTGGCAATTACACGCTGATTCTTTTCTACAAACCACAAAGACATTGGTACCCTTTATCTTGTATTTGGTGCCTGAGCCGGAATAGTGGGAACCGCTCTAAGCCTTCTCATTCGAGCTGAATTAAGCCAACCTGGATCACTTCTGGGCGACGATCAAATTTATAACGTTATTGTTACTGCCCATGCCTTCGTAATAATTTTCTTTATAGTAATACCAATTCTTATTGGGGGGTTTGGAAACTGACTCGTGCCATTAATGATTGGGGCACCGGACATAGCATTCCCACGAATAAATAACATAAGCTTTTGACTTCTACCTCCCTCTTTCCTCCTACTATTAGCCTCTTCTGGCGTTGAAGCCGGGGCCGGTACTGGATGAACAGTTTACCCGCCACTTGCAGGCAACCTTGCTCATGCAGGGGCATCCGTAGACCTAACAATTTTCTCACTTCACCTAGCAGGTGTATCATCAATTTTAGGGGCAATTAACTTCATTACCACAACCATTAACATGAAACCACCAGCCATCTCTCAATACCAAACACCCCTATTTGTCTGAGCTGTACTTGTGACAGCCGTGCTCCTTCTTCTATCCCTACCAGTGCTAGCTGCTGGAATTACAATGCTCCTTACAGATCGAAACTTAAATACTACATTCTTTGATCCGGCGGGGGGAGGAGACCCGATCTTATACCAACACCTATTCTGATTCTTCGGCCACCCAGAAGTCTACATCCTTATTTTACCCGGATTTGGAATTATTTCACATGTCGTAGCCTACTACGCCGGTAAAAAAGAACCATTCGGCTACATAGGAATAGTATGAGCCATGATGGCCATCGGCCTCCTAGGATTTATCGTGTGGGCCCACCACATGTTCACCGTTGGAATAGACGTGGACACCCGTGCATACTTTACATCCGCAACAATAATTATTGCTATTCCGACAGGTGTAAAAGTATTTAGCTGACTGGCCACACTCCACGGGGGATCTATTAAATGGGAAACGCCCATGCTATGAGCCCTTGGATTCATTTTCCTTTTTACAGTAGGTGGGCTAACAGGAATTGTCCTAGCCAACTCATCACTCGACATCGTTCTCCATGACACATATTACGTAGTTGCACATTTCCACTATGTATTATCAATAGGTGCCGTATTTGCCATTATGGCAGCTTTTGTTCACTGATTCCCCCTATTTACAGGATATACTTTAAATGACACCTGAACAAAAATCCATTTCGGAGTAATATTTATTGGTGTTAATCTTACATTCTTCCCACAACACTTCCTAGGCCTGGCAGGAATGCCACGACGATACTCCGACTATCCAGATGCCTACGCCCTATGAAATACAGTATCGTCCATCGGATCACTTATCTCCCTAGTAGCAGTAATCATGTTCCTATTCATCCTGTGAGAAGCCTTCGCCGCTAAACGAGAAGTATCCTCGGTAGAACTAACTATAACAAACGTAGAATGACTTCATGGCTGCCCACCACCACACCACACATTTGAAGAACCAGCATTCGTTCAAGTTCAATCAAACTAACGAGAAAGGAAGGAATTGAACCCCCGTATACTGGTTTCAAGCCAGTCACATAACCACTCTGTCACTTTCTTCTAAAGACATTAGTAAAATATGCAAATTACATCACCTTGTCGAGGTGAAATTGCAGGTTAAACCCCTGTATGTCTTAAGCCCAAGGCTTAATGGCACATCCCACGCAGCTAGGATTCCAAGACGCGGCATCACCCGTTATAGAAGAACTTCTTCACTTTCATGACCACGCCCTAATAATCGTATTCTTAATTAGTACTTTAGTGCTTTATATTATTATTGCAATGGTTTCAACCAAGCTTACAAACAAATACATCTTGGACTCCCAAGAGATCGAAATCGTATGAACCGTCTTACCAGCTGTCATCCTGGTTTTGATTGCTCTTCCATCCCTTCGAATTTTATATCTCATAGACGAAATCAACGACCCCCATCTAACAATTAAAGCCATGGGACATCAATGATATTGAAGCTATGAATACACAGACTACGAAGATCTAGGCTTTGACTCCTACATAATTCCAACCCAAGACCTCACGCCTGGCCAATTTCGGCTCCTAGAAACAGACCACCGAATAGTAGTTCCCATAGAATCACCAGTTCGTGTTCTAGTGTCCGCCGAGGATGTCTTACACTCTTGAGCCGTCCCATCCCTCGGCGTAAAAATAGACGCAGTGCCTGGCCGACTGAACCAGACAGCCTTCATTGCTTCACGCCCAGGTGTATTCTACGGACAGTGTTCTGAGATCTGCGGGGCAAACCACAGCTTTATGCCCATTGTAGTTGAAGCGGTCCCGCTACAACACTTCGAGAGCTGATCCTCATTAATACTAGAAGACGCCTCACTAGGAAGCTAATTATTGGACAAAGCGTTGGCCTTTTAAGCCAAAGTTTGGTGCCTGCCGACCACCCCTAGTGAAATGCCTCAATTAAATCCTAATCCCTGATTTGCAATTCTAGTATTTTCATGAATTATTTTTCTCACCATTATTCCAACTAAAGTCTTAAATCACACCGCACCGAATGAGCCCGCCCCAATAAGTGAAGAAAAACAAAAAACAGAATCCTGAAACTGACCATGATAGTAAGCTTCTTTGACCAATTCGCAAGCCCATCCCTCCTGGGGATCCCACTTATTGCTATTGCAATTGCACTTCCATGACTTCTCTTCCCAACCCCACCATCTCAATGAATTAGCAACCGACTTATTACCGTCCAAACATGATTTATTAATCGATTTATTAACCAATTAATGATACCCCTAAATGTTGGAGGACACAAATGAGCACTTCTACTGGCCTCACTGATAGTATTCCTTATTACTATCAACATATTAGGCCTTCTCCCGTACACTTTTACGCCCACTACCCAACTGTCACTAAATATAGGACTCGCTGTGCCTCTATGACTTGCCACCGTAATTATCGGAATGCGAAATCAACCAACAGTTGCCCTCGGACACCTTCTGCCGGAAGGGACACCCATCCCCCTAATTCCTGTACTAATTATTATCGAAACCATTAGCCTATTTATTCGACCACTAGCCCTAGGCGTTCGACTTACAGCCAACTTAACTGCGGGCCACTTATTAATTCAACTCATCGCCACAGCCGTATTTGTTTTATTACCGATAATGCCAACAGTAGCCATTTTGACCGCCGCTGTTCTATTTCTATTAACACTCCTAGAAGTCGCAGTAGCAATAATTCAAGCTTATGTATTCGTACTGCTCCTAAGCCTCTACCTACAAGAAAACGTCTAATGGCCCACCAAGCACATGCATATCATATGGTTGATCCAAGCCCATGACCACTAACCGGAGCCGTCGGCGCTCTATTAATAACATCCGGCCTAGCAATCTGGTTCCACTTCCACTCAACAACACTAATAATTCTCGGAATAATTCTCTTGCTTCTTACAATATTCCAGTGATGACGTGATATTATTCGGGAAGGAACATTCCAAGGTCACCACACACCCCCAGTACAAAAGGGGCTACGTTATGGAATAATTCTATTTATTACCTCAGAAGTATTCTTCTTCTTGGGGTTCTTCTGAGCTTTCTACCACTCAAGCCTGGCACCAACACCAGAACTAGGAGGATGCTGACCCCCAACAGGAATTATTACACTGGACCCCTTTGAAGTTCCCCTCCTCAACACAGCCGTGCTACTAGCATCAGGGGTAACAGTCACATGAGCCCACCACAGTATCATAGAGGGCGAACGAAAACAAGCCATCCAGTCTCTCACACTCACAATTCTACTAGGACTCTATTTTACTGCCCTTCAAGCCATAGAATATTACGAAGCGCCCTTTACAATTGCAGACGGAGTATATGGCTCTACATTCTTCGTAGCCACAGGATTCCACGGACTGCATGTCATTATTGGCTCATCATTCCTGGCTGTTTGCCTTCTTCGCCAAGTCCAATACCATTTTACATCCGAACACCACTTTGGCTTCGAGGCCGCAGCTTGATATTGACACTTTGTTGACGTAGTATGACTATTCCTCTACGTATCCATCTATTGATGAGGCTCATAATCTTTCTAGTATCAAAGTTAGTACAAGTGACTTCCAATCATTTAGTCTTGGTTAGACCCCAGGGAAAGATAATGAACTTAATTATAACTATTTTCACTATTGCGGTGACCCTGTCCTTAGTCCTGGCAATCGTATCTTTTTGATTACCACAAATAAACCCGGACGCAGAAAAGCTATCCCCCTATGAATGCGGATTTGATCCACTAGGATCTGCCCGACTACCATTCTCATTACGATTTTTCCTAGTAGCAATCCTGTTTCTCCTGTTTGACCTAGAAATTGCCCTCCTCCTTCCCCTGCCATGAGGAGACCAGCTCCACAATCCCACCGGAACATTCTTTTGAGCCACTACAGTTTTAATCCTATTAACCTTGGGATTAATCTACGAGTGAACCCAAGGCGGCCTAGAATGAGCAGAATAGGGAGTTAGTCCAAAATAAGACCTCTGATTTCGGCTCAGAAAATTATGGTTTAAATCCATAACCCCCTTATGACACCAGTACACTTTAGCTTCAGCTCAGCATTTATTTTAGGACTGATAGGACTAGCATTCCATCGCACCCACCTGCTCTCCGCCCTCCTGTGTTTAGAGGGGATGATATTATCCCTATTCATTGCACTGGCCCTCTGGGCCCTACAATTCGAATCAACAAGTTTCTCCACGGCCCCCATACTATTATTAGCCTTCTCCGCCTGCGAAGCAAGCACAGGCCTTGCACTCCTGGTAGCCACGGCTCGGACCCACGGAACCGACCGCCTACAGAACCTCAATCTCCTACAATGCTAAAAGTATTAATCCCCACTATTATGCTATTCCCAACAATTTGATTAATCTCCCCTAAATGACTGTGAACAGCTACGACCACGCACAGCCTCCTCATCGCCCTTATTAGCCTCACATGATTAAAATGGACATCCGAGACCGGATGGGCCATGTCTAATTCGTACTTGGCTACTGACCCACTATCGACCCCCCTCTTAGTATTGACATGCTGACTCCTTCCACTAATAATTTTAGCCAGTCAAAATCATATCAACCCTGAGCCTATTAGCCGACAACGTTTATACATTAGCCTTCTTGCATCCCTACAAACCTTTTTAATTATAGCATTTGGTGCTACCGAAATCATTATGTTCTATATTATATTTGAAGCCACACTAATCCCAACCCTTATTATTATTACCCGATGAGGAAACCAAACTGAACGCCTCAATGCGGGGACCTACTTTCTATTCTACACCCTGGCAGGGTCCCTACCGCTGTTAGTTGCCCTACTCCTACTTCAACAATCCACCGGGACCTTATCTATACTAGTGATCCAGTATTCCCAACCACTGCTCCTGAACTCCTGAGGCCACAAAATCTGATGGGCCGGCTGCTTGGTCGCATTTTTGGTGAAAATGCCGTTGTACGGAGTACACCTGTGATTGCCAAAGGCGCATGTTGAAGCCCCTGTCGCAGGGTCAATAGTACTAGCAGCAGTCTTACTAAAATTAGGCGGATATGGAATAATACGAATAATAATTATACTGGACCCCTTATCCAAAGAATTAGTGTATCCATTTATTATCTTAGCATTATGAGGTATCATCATAACAGGGTCAATTTGTCTCCGACAAACAGATCTTAAATCCCTAATTGCTTATTCATCTGTCAGCCACATGGGGCTCGTAGCAGGCGGAATCCTAATTCAAACCCCATGAGGATTCTCAGGAGCCATTATTTTAATAATTGCCCACGGACTTGTGTCTTCAATATTATTCTGCTTAGCGAACACAGCCTACGAACGAACCCACAGTCGGACCATGATTCTTGCCCGAGGCCTACAAATAATCTTTCCACTAACAGCAGTATGGTGGTTCATTGCCAATCTGGCCAATCTAGCACTCCCCCCACTACCAAATCTAATAGGGGAATTAATGATCATCACAACGCTATTCAACTGGTCACCATGAACTATTGCACTTACCGGAGCGGGAACATTAATTACCGCAGGTTACTCCCTGTATATGTTCCTCATATCTCAGCGAGGCCCCACACCAAACCACATCACTAAACTTCCCCCCTTCCACACCCGAGAACATTTATTAATAGCCCTTCACTTGATTCCAGTGATTCTCCTCGTGGCAAAACCAGAACTTATGTGAGGCTGATGCTACTAGTAAGTATAGTTTAACCAAAATATTAGATTGTGATTCTAAAGACAGGAGTTAAAACCCCCTTACTCACCAAGGAAGGACAGAAATCAATAAGTACTGCTAATCCTTATGCACCGCGGTTAAAGTCCACGGCTTCCTCACGCTTCTGAAGGATAACAGCTCATCCGTTGGTCTTAGGAACCAAAAACTCTTGGTGCAAATCCAAGTGGAAGCTATGAATTCAACAGCCCTGATCATGTCGTCCTCACTTATTCTAGTCCTCACCATCCTTATTTTACCCTTAATAACAACACTAAGTCCCGAACCACAAAAACCGGAGTGAGCAAACACACATGTTAAAACCGCTGTCAGCATCTCATTCTTCATCAGCCTTCTCCCCCTCATAGTCTTTTTAGACCAGGGAGTAGAGAGTGTTACCACAAGCTGACAGTGAATAAACACACATATGTTTGACACAAATATTAGCTTTAAGTTCGACCACTACTCCCTCATTTTTATCCCCATTGCCCTCTACGTTACCTGATCCATCCTAGAGTTTGCACTATGATACATGCATTCTGATCCGAACATAAATCGGTTTTTCAAGTACCTACTTCTATTCCTAGTAGCCATAATTACCTTGGTTACAGCCAACAACATATTTCAGCTATTCATCGGCTGAGAGGGAGTTGGAATCATGTCATTCCTACTTATTGGCTGATGATACGGACGAGCAGATGCTAACACAGCAGCCCTTCAAGCCGTAATTTACAACCGAGTGGGCGACATTGGATTAATCTTAAGCATGGCATGATTTGCAATGAACCTTAATTCTTGGGAGATTCAACAAATCTTCTTCCTGTCAAAAAACTTCGACATAACAGTTCCCTTAATTGGACTTATTCTTGCGGCAACAGGAAAGTCAGCCCAATTTGGTCTGCATCCCTGACTCCCTTCTGCCATGGAGGGCCCCACGCCAGTATCTGCCCTACTCCACTCCAGCACTATGGTTGTCGCAGGAATCTTCCTCTTGATCCGCCTCCACCCCCTTATGGAGAACAATAATCTGGCACTAACAACCTGCCTTTGTCTAGGAGCACTTACTACGCTATTCACAGCCACCTGTGCCCTCACCCAAAATGATATCAAAAAAATCGTAGCTTTCTCAACATCCAGCCAATTAGGCCTAATGATAGTTACAATCGGACTAAATCAACCACAACTAGCATTTCTCCACATCTGCACGCATGCATTCTTTAAAGCCATGCTGTTCCTGTGCTCCGGATCCATTATTCACAGCCTAAATGACGAACAAGACATCCGAAAAATGGGGGGCCTCCATAACTTGATACCTGCCACCTCAGCCTACCTTACAATTGGCAGCCTGGCATTAACAGGAACCCCATTCCTAGCCGGATTCTTCTCGAAAGACGCCATTATTGAAGCCCTAAACACCTCTTACCTTAACGCCTGGGCCCTTGTTCTCACACTGATCGCCACATCATTTACCGCAGTATACAGCTTCCGAGTGGTATACTTCGTAACCATGGGATCCCCCCGATTTCTACCGCTATCCCCCATCAACGAAAATAATCCACTAGTAATTAACCCTATCAAACGACTTGCCTGAGGAAGTATTGTTGCAGGACTTATTATTACCTCCAACTTTCTACCCTCAAAAACACCTATTATGACGATACCAATTACCTTAAAACTAGCAGCCCTTATTGTAACCATTATTGGGCTTCTAGTGGCCATAGAACTCACAGCCATAACCAACAAACAGGTCAAAATTACCCCCACAATTCCCGCCCACCACTTCTCAAATATACTAGGATATTTTCCCGCAATGATTCATCGACTTCCCCCCAAACTCAATTTGGCCCTCGGACAATCAATTGCCACCAAGCTTGACCAAACATGACTTGAAATCTCAGGGCCAAAGGGACTAGCACTAACCCAAATAATAATATCGAAAATTACGAGTGACATTCAACGAGGTATAATTAAGACTTACTTAACCATCTTCCTCTTAACCCTAACCCTGGCCGTCCTCCTAACCCTTGCCTAGACAGCCCGAAGTGTCCCACGGCTCAAGCCCCGAGTAAGCTCCAACACCACAAGCAGCGTTAAAAGTAGTACTCACGCACAAATAACTAATATTCCCCCACCAAAAGAGTATATTACAGCCACACCACTAATATCCCCACGTAGCATAGAAAACTCCTTGAACCCATCTACGACCGCCCAAGAACCCTCATATCACCCCCCTCAAAATGACCCGGCCGCCAACACCACACCCAACAAGTAAACTAATACGTACCCAGCCACAGAACGACTTCCCCAGGCCTCTGGGAAGGGCTCAGCAGCCAGAGCTGCTGAATAAGCAAATACTACAAGTATTCCCCCTAAATAAATTAAAAAAAGAACCAGAGATAAAAATGAACCCCCGCAGCCAACTAAAATCCCACACCCAACCCCCGCTGCTACTACCAAACCTAAAGCAGCAAAATAAGGTGTAGGATTAGAAGCAACAGCAATTAAACCTACAATTAGAGCTACCAATAACAAAAACATAGAATAAGTCATAATTCTTGCTCGGACTTTAACCGAGACCAGTGACTTGAAGAACCACCGTTGTAGTTCAACTACAAGAACAATAATGGCAAGCCTACGAAAGACTCACCCACTAATAAAAATCGCTAATGACGCACTAGTCGACCTCCCAACCCCATCTAATATTTCTGTGTGATGAAATTTCGGGTCCCTCCTAGGACTATGTTTAATCACTCAAATCTTAACCGGGTTATTCTTGGCCATGCACTACACCTCTGATATCTCAACCGCATTTTCATCGGTGGTCCACATCTGTCGGGACGTAAATTACGGCTGACTTATCCGCAATATTCACGCCAATGGGGCATCATTCTTTTTCATCTGTATTTACATACACATTGCTCGTGGCCTATATTATGGATCCTACCTCTACAAAGAGACCTGAAACATCGGGGTGGTTCTACTCCTCTTGGTTATAATAACGGCCTTCGTGGGCTACGTCCTCCCATGAGGACAAATGTCCTTTTGGGGGGCCACAGTAATTACAAATCTACTATCAGCAGTCCCCTATATGGGAGACACCCTTGTCCAATGAATCTGAGGCGGCTTCTCAGTAGATAATGCAACCTTGACACGATTCTTCGCATTCCACTTCCTTCTACCGTTCGTCGTAGCCGCGGCAACTATTTTACATTTACTCTTCCTCCACGAAACAGGCTCAAATAACCCAGCCGGATTAAATTCCGACGCAGATAAAATTTCATTCCACCCATACTTCTCGTATAAAGACCTTCTAGGATTTGTAGTGATACTACTAGCCCTGACATCCTTAGCACTATTTTCTCCAAATCTCCTGGGAGACCCAGAAAATTTTACTCCGGCAAACCCACTAGTCACCCCTCCACATATTAAGCCAGAGTGATACTTCCTATTTGCCTACGCCATTTTACGATCTATTCCAAACAAATTGGGAGGAGTCCTTGCACTACTATTCTCTATTCTAGTACTAATAGTAGTGCCAATCCTACACACTTCAAAGCAACGAGGACTAACGTTCCGCCCAATCACCCAATTTCTATTCTGAACCCTAGTAGCAGATATGATTATCCTAACATGGATCGGGGGCATACCTGTAGAACACCCATACATTATCATCGGACAGATTGCATCGGTCCTTTACTTTGCATTATTCCTCATCCTTAGCCCACTAGCAGGATGGGTAGAGAATAAAGCACTAAAATGAGCCTGCACTAGTAGCTTAGTATAAAAGCATCGGTCTTGTAATCCGAAGATCGGAGGTTAAATTCCCCCCTAGCGCCCAGAAAAGAGAGATTTTAACTCTCACCCCTGGCTCCCAAAGCCAGAATTCTAAACTAAACTATCTTCTGATAGTAACCTATATGGTTTAGTACATATATATGCATTATATTACATAATGCATTAGTACATATATATGTATTATCACCATTCATTTATATTAACCATAAAGCAAGGACTAACGTTCAAAACGTACATAAACCTAATTATTAAAATTCACAAATAATTTATTTTAACCCGGGAAATAGATTATTCCCCTACAATTGGTTCTCAAATTTTTCCTTGAAATATTCAATTAAAATTTAAGAAGATAATATTAATGTAGTAAGAGACCACCTACTAGTCTATATGAATGCATATTCTGCATGATAAAATCAGGGACAATAATACTGGGGATTGTTAAATTATGAATTATTACTTGCATCTGGCTTCAATCTCACGTATATGACTGGAGTATTCCACCCTCGGAAAATCTCAACTGGCATCCGGTTAAATGAAGTGAGTACATACTCCTCATTAACCCCACATGCCGAGCATTCTCTTATATGCATAGGGGTTCCTCTTTTTGGTTACCTTTCATTTTGCATCTCAGAGTGCAGGCTCAAATGATATATCAAGGTTGAACATATTCCTTGCTTAAGTTAAAGTAGGTTAATTATTAAAAGACATAACTTAAGAATTACATACTTCTAACTCAAGTGCATAACATACTCATTCCTTCTTCAACTTACCCCTATATATATGCCCCCCCTTTCGGCTTCTGTGCGACAAACCCCCCTACCCCCTACGCTCAGCAAATCCTGTTATCCTTGTCAAACCCCAAAACCAAGGAAGGTTCGAGAACGTGCGGGCCAGCAAGTTGAGATATGGGCTAGCTATCCGCGTTATATATACATGCACATCGCATTAATTTACACCAAATTGCTCCAAATTTTTAGCCTAAAAATCTCTATTAAATTTATAAAATACGCCCCAATGCTAAAAAATTCAACATTAAAAAGC